AACCGATGAACCGATTATAATTTTAAAATGGCAGTTCCAAAAAAGCGCACCTCTAGTTCCAAAAAACGTATTCGTAAAAATCTTTGGAAAAAGAAAGGATATTGGGCAGCATTGAAAGCTTTTTCATTAGCGAAATCTCTTTCTACCGGTAACTCAAAAAGTTTTTTTTGTGTGACAAATAAATAATTAAACAATAGACTAAATAATATGAATAGGTCTAATTCAAAAAAATGATTCTAATTTTTGTTAGAATTTTTTTTTGTAAAATTTCCAAGTTATCAAGAATATAAATAATATTAATCTAATAATAATAGATTATTATCTAAATTAATATTTCATTTGTTATTAAAACAAAATGAATTCCATTTTATATTGTTATTGCTATTAGAGAATGGAATTCATTTTGTTATTTTTTAGTTCGAGCCATGACAAAATTATCTCGTTACAAATGTTGCTTTTATTTTCAGGAGACCATAAATAAAGTAATAAAAAAGTAATAAACTAAAAAATGAAAAATCCCGTTATTAGTTAACTGAAAAAAAGGATACTCTAAAATAAAAATAACTAATAAACAAAAGATAAGATTATTAATATTATTAAAGAAAACGTTTAGATTAAATGCCTGATTTTGAAACAAATTTTTAGTCATCAATTTGAATGTTTCCTAAAAAAATATTGAATTAACCCTCCCAATCTCGACGATTGAATAAAAATAGGTTATTATGATTTTGAATAAGCCGCTATGGTGAAATCGGTAGACACGCTGCTCTTAGGAAGCAGTGCTAGAGCATCTCGGTTCGAGTCCGAGTAGCGGCATGGCTTTTTCTAAAAGAGTAAGCCCTATAATGAATTCAATTCCCTATTTCAATTCCTATAATTGAGAATCCCTTTAATAAATTTTATGATAGTTTCAACTTTAGAGCGTATATTAACTCATATATCCTTTTCGATCATTTCAATTGTAATTACAATTCATTTGATAACTTTATTTGTCGATGAAATCGTAGGACTATATGATTCATCAGAAAAGGGCATGATAGCTACTTTTTTCTGCATAACAGGATTATTAGTTATTCGTTGGATTTATTTTGGGCATTTACCATTAAGCAATTTATATGAATCATTAATTTTTCTGTCGTGGGGTTTTTCCATTATTCATATGATTCCGTATTTTAAAAAACATAAAAACCATTTAAGCGCAATAACGGCGCCAAGTGTTATGTTTACCCAGGGTTTCGCTACTTCAGGTCTTTTAAATGAAATGCATCAATCTGCAATATTAGTACCGGCTCTCCAATCACATTGGTTAATGATGCACGTAAGTATGATGGTGTTGAGCTATGCAGCTCTTTTGTGTGGATCATTATTATCACTAGCTCTTCTAGTCATTACATTTCGAGAATCCATAAGGATTTTTAGTAAAAGCAAAAATTTGTTAACTGAGCAATTTGCCTTTGGTGAGATTCAATACGTGAATGAAAGAAACAATGTGTTAAAAAACACTTCTTTGATTTCTTCTCAGAATTATTACAGATATCAATTAATTCAACAATTGGATCGATGGAGTTATCGTATTATTAGTTTAGGATTTATCCTTTTAACCATAGGTATTCTTTCGGGAGCAGTATGGGCTAATGAAGCATGGGGATCCTATTGGAATTGGGATCCAAAAGAAACTTGGGCATTTATTACTTGGACCATATTTGCGATTTATTTACATATCCGAACAAATAAAAATTATGAAACTGAAAATTCTGCAATTGTGGCCTCAATGGGCTTTCTTATAATTTGGATATGTTATTTTGGGGTTAATCTATTAGGAATAGGGTTACATAGTTATGGTTCATTTACATTACCATCTAATTGAATCTAATTGAATTTCTAATTGAATTTAAAGTACTTGACAACGAAAAGCCTAGGGCAGCATACATTATGAAACCCTTATATCAACCATCAAGAACCATTTGAATCATTCTATTTCCATTACTTGATTCAAATGGTTCTCAAAATGTCAAAATATCTGGTTATATTTTTATAATAGAATTCCAATTTTTTTATTTAACTTAAAAGCTGAAAAAGACTTTTTTTGGACAATGAACGATTTTTAAAATCATCGTATTTTTTTTTATTGACAAAAACTATCTATAAAAAAAAATTTGATAGAATAGCTTCGACCTTCTCAACTGATAATGAGAAAACGAAATCGGGATAAATACCAATACCTATTACCGGTAAAAGGATCGAAATCGAAATAAATAACTCGCGCGGTCCAGAATCAAAAAAATAATAGTTTTTGGGGACATTAAAAAGCTTGTATCCATAGAACATCTGGCGTAACATAGATAATGAATAAATAGGAGTTAATATCATTCCAATTGCCATTACAAAAGTAATTAAGATTTTTGTTATTAAAAGATATTTTTGGCTAGTAAGTATTCCAAAAAAAACTACCAATTCGGCAACAAAACCGCTCATGCCCGGTAATGCAAGCGAAGCCATTGATAAGATACTGAAAGTCGTGAATATTTTTGGAATTGAGACGGCCATTCCGCCCATTTCGTCGAGGTAAACAAGTCGTATTCTATCATAACTCGTTCCGGCCAAGAAAAAAAGTGCAGCGCCAATAAATCCGTGAGAAATTATTTGTAAAATGGCCCCGTTGAGCCCTGTATCGCTTATAGAACCAATTCCTATAATTATGAAACCCATATGAGATACAGAAGAATAGGCTATTCGTTTTTTTAAATTACGCTGACCCGGAGATGTTAAAGCTGCATAGATAATTTGAATTGTGCCTACTATCATCAACCAGGGAGAAAATATAGAATGGGCATGGGGTAATAATTCCATATTGATCCGAACCAACCCATATGCTCCCATTTTTAATAAGATTCCGGCTAAAAGCATACAAGTACTATAATGTGCCTCTCCATGGGTGTCTGGTAACCATGTGTGTAGGGGTATGATCGGTGATTTGACAGCAAAAGCAATAAGAAATCCAATATAAAATATTATTTCCAGTGCTACAGGATACGATTGATTAGCTGATGTTTCAAAATTTAATGTCGGTTCATTGGAGCCGTATAAACCAATACCCAGAACTCCTATTAATAAAAAAACGGAACCTCCAGCAGTGTACAAAATAAATTTTGTAGCTGAATACAAACGTTTCTTTCCACCCCACATGGATAGAAGTAGATAAACGGGAATTAATTCTAACTCCCACATGATGAAAAAAAGTAAAAGGTCTTGAGAAGAAAATAGTCCTATTTGACCACTATACATTGCTAACATTAGGAAATGGAATAGTCGTGAATCTCGAGTAACGGGCCAAGCCGCTAAAGTAGCTAAAGTTGTGATAAAGCCTGTCAGTAAAATGGGTCCTATAGAAATTCCATCTATTCCTAATCTCCAGTAAAAATCAAAATAATTGATCCATTTATAATTCTCCGTTAGTTGCATTAACGGATCATCCAATTGGAAACGATAACCGAATGCATAGGTTGTTAGAAGGAGTTCTACTATACATATACATATAGTATACCACCTTATTACCTTATTTCCTCTATGAGGAAGAAAGAAAATTAAGGAACCCGCGGATATTGGCAAAACTACAACTAGCGTTAACCAAGGAAAATTATTCATAGTAAAAACAAAATAAACTTGGACCAGAAAAACCCGTGCTCGAAATAAATATATTTTGAGCGCGGGTTTTTGTCGGTAAAGGTAAAAAAATCAAATGTATTCGAGTAGGGTTTTCTGAAACGTATTAATAAGCTAGACCCATACTTCGAGTTGTTTCATGCCATAAATAAACGCGAACACTCAAGAAATCCGTTGGACAGGCAGATTCACATCTCTTACAACCGACACAGTCCTCTGTTCTTGGAGCAGAAGCTATTTGCTTAGCTTTACATCCGTCCCAAGGTATCATTTCTAATACATCAGTTGGGCAGGCTCGCACACATTGAGTACACCCTATACACGTATCATAAATCTTTACTGAATGTGACATTGGATCTATAAATTTTTAAACGTCAGAAATTTTCGATCTAGTAAACTTGTAAATGAATCATATATTTAGACACCAGATGAATCAATAATTTACCAGAAATTTGGAAGCAATCTACTTCTGGATCGACTCATACGATAGAACCAAGATACTTTGATTTCTTACATTTTCTAAAATATGGATTAGATTTAATGTATGGTCATGTTAATTAGAATTTATGAATATTGTAATTTCTATGATTAATACTACACTACTTATTCAACAAATTCGATTGATTGATACGAGTTGATTTTCTGTTACGATAAATTGACGAAACAATGGCCAGTCCAATAGCTGCTTCAGCGGCGGCAATAGCTATAACAAAAATTGAGAAAATATTTCCTTTTAATTGCCGGCTATCAAAAAAATCAGAAAATGTTACGAAATTTATATTAACCGCATTCAGTATAAGTTCAAGACACATAAGGGCTCTAACCATATTTCGGCTTGTGATCAATCCATAGATACCGATAGAAAATAAGTAGGCACTCAAAACAAGTACATGCTCGAGCATCATTGACTAACTCCTTATCAATTTTGATTCATTTCAATATGAACTGAATAACAATTCAACAGATTCAATTGACTAGAATATAAAGTGCGGAACAAAGAAATATATTGTATTGGTAATAGATTAAATAAAAGAGTTTTTATTTTGACTTTTAGACATAACCAATTTTAAAACCAATTTTAAAATGGAAGATAAAAAAATGTAATAACACAGAACAGAGTTGAATTTTGATTACTGTTGGAAATTCTAGAAATTTATTACTGGCGCGCTACCGCAATTGCGCCTATTAAAGCGACTAAAAGAATTATCGAAATGAATTCAAATGGAAGAAAAAAATCTGTTGATAAATGAATTCCAATTTGTTGACTATTACTTATCAAATCTTGCTCTATAATCTGGTTTGATCTTGCAGTCCAAATAATCCCGTACCATGACGTATCCGTAATACTAATCATTAGTAAAACAAAAATACTTGTACAAACTGGTAAAGTAATCCCATCCCCAACAGTCCAAAGATTAAAATCTTTGTAATCTTCTGAACCATTCATAAACATCACAGCAAATACAATTAAAACATTTATAGCTCCCACGTAAATAAGAAGTTGTGCAGCAGCTACAAAATAGGAGTTTAATAGAATATAAAATAAGGATATACAAACAAGAACCAGCCCCAATGAAAAGGCAGAATAAATGGCGTTGGTAAATAATACCACACCTATACCGCCTAGTATAAGACCCAATCCCAGAAAGACTAAAAGAAAGTCATGTATTGGTCCAGGCAAATCCATTATATGTAAAATAAGAGATAAATAAATCTAAATGTTTTTCATGACTTTATTGAGACCCGATCAGAAATTTTTTTTAATAATTTTTCAAAAATTCCTAATTAAATCCTAAGAGATAGGACTAAATGTAGGTACAATTATTGGGCTAATTTTATTCTTTATCTGAAGGAATAGGTCTAATCCGAAATTTTTTATTTCGAAATATATACAGATATATTAATTAATAGATTTTCAATCAAAATAAAGATTCGCTTCTTATCAACCAATTAATAGTTGGAATTTCATTTCTAGTTATTGACCAAACAAAACAAAAGAACCTTTATTTCTTTTAAATAAATAAATCAAAACCGAACCTTAGTATTGTTAAAGTAATTGGAATTTATTCTTGAATCAAGAGATTTACTTATTTTTTATTTGAGGTGAATTAAAAATTGTTCGAATTGTATAATCGTCAACTACTGACATTGGTAAACGACCTAAAGCAATTTGATTATAATTTAATTCGTGACGATCATAAGTAGAAAGTTCATATTCTTCAGTCATTGATAAACAATTTGTTGGACAATACTCAACACAATTACCACAAAATATACAGATTCCGAAATCAATACTGTAATTTAGTAATCGTTTCTTTCGAATATCTGTTTCTAATTTCCAATCAACAACGGGTAGATCTATAGGACATACACGAACACATACTTCACAAGCAATACATTTATCAAATTCAAAATGAATTCGACCACGGAAACGTTCCGCGGTGATTAATTTTTCATACGGATATTGAATAGTTACGGGTAAACGATTTGTGTGAGATAAAGTAATCATGAAACCTTGACCGATGTACCTTGCAGCCCGTACTGTTTGTTGACCATAATTCATGAACCCAGTTACCATAGAAAACATATCGTGAATATATATATGAATAATTTTATGTTTGTTTATTTCTCTTGTTTGAGACAAATTGTGAATATAGAATATTCCTTTATAGCGAAAAGAGTTGAGAAGAAGTTGTTAATAATAGATTACCGAGAGAGATCGGTAAAAGAAATTTCCATCCAAGATTTAATAGTTGGTCCATTCTTAGCCTCGGCAAAGTCCATCTTGTTGTGATAGGAATGAACAAGAACAAATAAGTTTTAGTTAATGTAATAAAGATACCAATCGTCGCTTCAAAGACTCCACCTAATTTATTTATTTCAAAAAACTCAGAAACATATATGTCTGGAATAGATATATTCCAGCCTCCCAAGTAAAGAACTGTTACAAATAATGAAGAAACTAATAGGTTTAGATAAGAAGCAACATAAAATAAACCAAATTTTATACCCGAGTATTCGGTTTGATAACCTGCTACTAATTCTTCTTCTGCTTCTGGTAAATCAAAAGGTAATCTCTCACATTCTGCTAGGGAAGAGATGAGAAAAATGATAAACCCTATAGGCTGACGCCATAAATTCCACCCCCCAAAACCATATTTTGATTGCGCCTCAACTATATCAATTGTACTTGAACTGTTAGATAATCATAGTCGGTGATACCATCACTGTTATCATCGCTATTACAGAACCGTACATGAGATTTTCATCTCATACGGCTCCTTAAAGGCCATAAATAAATCTAAGGACCGGGTAAGTATTATTTTATCTTGATACATTTGTAGGATGGATAAGGTCAAATCTTATGGGACGGTCCAAAATTAGACCAATAGAATTCTGTCTGTTATAATTATTAGTTTTAAATAATTGTTATTTTAATAATTAAATAAATTAATAATAAAATAAAAAAAAAAAAAACTAAAGTACTTCTGAATTGATCTCACCCCTTCTTTAAAAAATTTCAATTTTTCTTTGTTGAGTAATAACTTAATTCTTCAATAAAATACTTCTTGTAGAAATATAACTAACATAATTAACCCTTCGTTTTTACTTACGAAAAAAAAATTCCATATTAATTCATGAATTATGATATATATTCTATATATATATGAATATAGAATATGAATATGGAAAAGGATAAAAAAGATATATTTTTTTATTGGAATTGGGTTTCTTTCTCTTTTTTTTTTTTTCGTTCCTATTCTTCTTTCTATTTCTTAAAAAAAGAGGGCTTACAAAATAAAGGATTTTTTCGTTCCCAATAGTTATGTATTTCATCGGTGGATAGGAGCATACTCTGGATTGGAATAGTGCCTTGGGGAGTACTTCCTAATAATTTCTACTAACTTTAAGCCCCGATTAGTATTCGTTGTTTGTATATTATGTAAAAAAGCCCTTTTTGGATAATTTACATAATTTCCATTTCCATTACAAATCCGTTACATATCTTGGTGTTTCTAACCATCCACTCGTTTTTGTTCAACCCTCCGTTATGATAATACATGTATGTTAATCCATACAAATGATAGTGAAAAATCAATACGGTGGATTTTTTGAGCCCGCTTCAAGTCAGGATGACTAATCGACCAATCTTGGCTTGGGGTAAACGATTTCTTATGTTTATGTTTATTTTCGCTTAACTCTTTAACTCTTATACATGGAAAATGAGACTCAATATTTTTACTGCGAATTTATATATTTATATATTCTAAATTATATAATATATATATAAGCTGTTTTCTTTCACTCAATATAACTATTTTATTGAATTTTTCAATCCGAATAATGAATAAAAAAAAAAAAATGAAGATCTCTAACCCTACTCAATTCATTCCACCGTTTTCCTCGAAAGGAAGAATAGAGAAAGGTTTATGTCTATATATCAACGAATCGCACGTAGAGATATTGATAACACACATAAAGTTAATGGTATTTCATAACTAATTGATTGAGCAGCAGCTCGTAGACCACCTAAAAAGGAATATTTATTATTTGACCCGTATCCTGACATAAGAAGTCCAATGGGAGCAATACTTGAAATGGCAATCCATAAAAAAACACCAATATTGAGATCCGCTAAAACAAGACGATACCCAAATGGAACTACTAAATAGCTTACTAAAATGGATATAACTGCTATGGATGGACCGATACTGAATAAACGAGTATCCCCTCTAGATGGAAAAATATTTTCTTTGAAAAGAAGTTTTGTCCCATCTGCTAGAGCTTGAAGAACTCCCAAAGGGCCGGCGTATTCAGGTCCAATACGTTGTTGTATTCCCGCGGATATTTCTCTTTCTAACCATACAATTACCAGTACGCCTATTGTAATTCCCAATACAAGAGTCAAAATAGGAATAAGTAACCATATAATTCCATAGACCCCCTTTAAAAATTCCAATCTAGAAAAAGAATCGATCTCTTGTAATTCTAGTGTATCTAGTGTATCAATTATCATTTCAACGATCAACTTCTCCCATAATGATATCTATACTACCTAGTATTGTCATAATATCAGCCAATTTCATTCTTTTAACTAACTGAGGAAGAATTTGCAAATTGATAAAACCCGGCGGTCGAATTTTCCATCTCCAAGGAAAACCACCCCGATCCCCTATCAGGAAAATCCCTAATTCGCCTTTTGGAGCTTCGACTCGCACATAAAGTTCTTGTTTCGGCAATTCAAATGTAGGAGAAGGTTTTTTACTAATAAAGCGATATTCAAAATCATTCCATTCTGGATTCCTTTCTCTATCAAAGTATCGGATTTCTAAATTCTCATATGGTCCCCCCGGAATTCCTTCGAGAGCCTGTTGAATAATTTTTACAGATTCCACCATTTCACCAATTCGGACTAGATAACGAGCCAATGAATCCCCTTCTTTTTGCCACTGTACTTCCCAATCAAATTCGTCATAACACTCATACTGATCAACTTTACGAAGGTCCCATTGTATTCCGGACGCTCGCAGCATTGGTCCTGATAAACCCCAGTTTATTACTTCCTCTCGACCAATAATGCCTACCCCCTCGACTCGTTCTAAAAAAATAGGATTGCGTGTAATAAGTTGTTGATATTCAGCAACCCTTATTAAAAAATAATCGCAGAAATCCAAACATTTATCTATCCAGCCATAAGGGAGATCCGCCGCCACCCCTCCGATCCGAAAATAATTATGCATCATTCTCATACCGGTGGCAGCTTCGAATAGATCATATACTAATTCTCTTTCTCTGAAAATATAGAAAAAAGGAGTCTGTGCACCAATATCCGCCATAAAAGGGCCGAGCCATAACAGATGAGAAGCTATACGACTCAACTCCAACATAATTATTCTGATATAGCTGGCTCTTTTAGGTACTTGAATATTTCCCAGCTGTTCCGGCCCATTTACTGTTATTGCTTCTGTGAACATAGTAGCTAAATAATCCCAACGTGTTACATAAGGCAAATATTGTATAATTGTTCGGTTTTCCGCAATTTTTTCCATCCCTCGGTGTAAATAACCCAATATGGGTTCACAGTCAATAACATCTTCACCATCTAGAGTAATGATAAGTCGAAGAACACCATGCATTGATGGATGGTGGGGACCCATACTGACTACCATCAGGTCTTTTCTTGTAGCTGGTATATTCATAGGTTTTTCCTTAATTCACTCTTTCATGAATTGAATTGCTGAAAACGAAAAAAAGTTCATTCAAATTCACGATCTAATAAATCAAATAATTCAAAATGCTTCTTCAAATTAACGAGTTTTTGATTCACGAATATCCAACCGATTAATCAATTCTTTATAACCTATTCTATTTTTCTTTGACAAATAAGATAGCAGGCGTTGGCGTTTTCCCAGAATTTTACGTAGACCTCTCTGAGATAAATAGTCTTTTTTGTGTAATTGTAAATGGGAAGTAAGTCTTCGTATCCTATTGGTGAAACTTAATATTTGAAATTCAACAGAACCCCTATTTTCTTCTTTTTCTTCTTGTGAAATAACTGAGATGAATGAATTTTTTACCATAAAACGAACCCCCCTTCTTTTTTTAAGATATTTTAAGATATTTTGATTGATAGATATTTTTATTGATCAGTAATAATAATGGCACTTGTTTTAGTTTGGTATAGAGAATAATCTTAATTTCGGTCTAATTTCGATTTTTATTAAATCAAATTAAATCAATCCTATTTTAATTTCAAAATTTGAAAAGGTATACAGTATACAAAGGTATACAAAAGGATGGTTGTTTTCTATCCTCCAAAACGATAAAAACTTAGTCCTAAAATCAGACGATTTTATTGATTCATTTCTAGATCGAATTGATATGTCATTGAATTAGTATCATGTATCAGAATAGAATGTAAGACATTGAATGTGCGCACCTCTTTGTCGTCATCGACCCGCTGCGTTATGGGAAAGATAGCAAAACTTTACTAGTAATGGATTTTCAATCGCGGATACATATGTATCCTTACCATACCGAAACGACTGCCGTTATTGCTATCAAACCAATACCGATTCATACAAGCTAAATCTTCTAATCGATAATTGGGCCATAGAAATAACTTTAAGTTAATAAGTTTCTTTTTATATCCTTTGTTTTTATCCAAAACTTGACTGTTTACCTTATTACCATTCCCTAATGCTGAATTTTTATGCATATCATTTCTATTCCTAGAATTGAAACAAATTAGAATTCTAAATTCTCTCCGAAGTCTAGGTGATAAAATATTTTCAGGAACAAACAAATCATAATGATTTTTATCTCTATTTCCAGTCATCTTTTTATATTTGGTAATGACTTCATCAGAATTCTTATCAATATGGGTTTTTTCTCTGTATTTTTGATTCATTTTGTGTTTACTTTGATGAACCGATGAAATACCAATGGTTTGATACATAATAAATTGCCCATCATTTTTTATAGATAGACGAATTGGTTCAATAATCAAAATTCCTCTTTTGATGAATTCCGTAAGAGTTAAATTTTTCTCAATTATCAGAATATCAAGACTCATTTCTCCTCTTTGAATAGAGGATATAGTTATTTCTCTTGGATTTATCAGTCTAAGCAGGAGACAATATACTTTGATGTTATTGATTATTTTTTTAGTTAAAATATCATCCCATCGCAATTGAAACTGAAAATACCTGTTTAGTAAGAAATCAAACTCCTCTTTTGTATCATTCTTGTCTTGTTTTTTATTTTTTTGTTTTTTCATCTCCGAGTCCATATAATCTTCTTCAACATCTTTTTCTTGGTTTGAAAGAGCAGATTCAAGGTTTGTTTGGTCCGCTGATTCTTTTTGCTCTTTATTTCGTTTTTTTAATTCAAGAGATTTTTTTTCATTGGAGGATATAAAAAGATCTTTATCAGTAACGTTTTCATTTATATTAGAATCTAAAAGAAGTAATTTTTTTGGTATAACCCACGGTTTAGTTTTATACAAATTATAAAGGATCAAAAATTCGGAGAAGAACCAACGTTCAAGATTTGATATGGGGCGGTTTAATATTTCTTCATTCATTCCCATCCAATCCAATTTTTTTTTTTGATTAGATAAATAGATTTCTTGATCTTGATGAATTGTGAGATCAAAAAAATTTTGCTTATTCATTTTATCAATTATTGGATAATCATTAAGTTTATCCTTAGTACATTTTTTATTACTGTTTGGGTCAGTATCAATATTGATCCAAGCTTCAATATTGATTTTCTTTCTAAGACAAAAATGGATAATTCTCCAATCAAAATATTTTCTATCCAGATTTTTATCCATATCTGTAATATCATGTTGTACTCGATCATTATTGATAGGGATAATAGGAATACCTTCCATCATATAAAAAGATTTGAGTTTATTTGTGTTGGAGTTCGAAAAAACTTCTTGGTTGTTTTTTACGTGTAATGACAATTCATAAATTGACGAGTACTTCGTATTTTCAGAATTAATAGATTTATATGCTAACCGATCATATTTATATTGTTTTTTAAAATTCTCTTTTTCATTCAGTAATGAAGCCTTTTCAAAATTTTTTAGTTTTTCGTAGTGAATAAATTTCGTTTTTTTAGATGAGTTACTTAAATCCTTATTTTTATTCATATAATGGTGATTGAATCTATTTCGCCATTTTTGTGGTACTAGTCTAGACCATCTAATGTGAGATATATCATATTGATAATGATTCCTTAACCAATTTGTCCATTGATTTATTCCAGAATTCTGATAATTCTTATGTCTTAATTGAGAAAGAAAAAGTTCTTGTGTTCCAACAAAATAACTCCTTATTTCATTCTTAATAAAAGGAGCTGCTCCATTATATTGCAAGACAGATTTTAACTTATAAAAATCCAAATTGACAAATTGGGTTTGTGAGAGTTTGTAAAATACATAGGCTTGTGAAAAGTAGGATAAGTCACAAAAAGTATTTGAATTTTTTTTACTAATATTACTATTATATAGTGTCTTTTTTATAGTCAAAATAAAATGAATTAAACTTTGATTTTTTTTATCTATTTTTTCTTGATTTGTTTCATTATTGGTAATGTATTTATTAAATTTTTTTTTTATTGAGTCACGAAATGGTTGTGTATTGATCCTAGGAATATTAATGATCCACAGAAAGATATCTATGTATATCCTTTCAATGAAAAATTTTATAAAATAATGTGATTTGCGTATTAGTCGAGCATTTTTTCTTTTTAATATCTGCCAAATATTTTTTTGTGCTTTCAACCTTTTATTATCATCACTTATTTTGTTAAAACTAATATTTCGATCCGGAATTCTAAATCCGCCCTTTTTTTCATTTGTAATTTTTTCTATTTGATTTATGACCGTGTTTGTTCTATCAGTTAGATCCTGCATTTTTTTTTCTGTCAACGAATAATTTGTCCAATTCCGAGGTATAGTTTCAATGGACGATGGTATAGTTTCAATGGATGATTCAGGAATCATCAGATTACTTATTATCAAATCTTTTTTAGTTTTATTCAATTCATATACTTTTCTTTTTCTCAATCCAAATAATAGAATTGGATTTATTTTTGATAGTTCTTTTTTTATTTCTTTTAAAAAAAGAATCCTTTTAATGATCCATTTTTTTATTTCTTTTGAAACATTTAGAAACAATTTTGTTTTTTCTTTAAAAATTTTTAGAATTAGAAAACATTTCTTTTTCAATTTTCTAATTTTTCTTTTGAGTTCTTTAAAAATGGGTTCAAAAAAAGATTCGTGTTTTCTGGAAGAATCAAAAGGGAATTCTGCTTCCATTCCAAAAATTGTTAGAAAACACGAATCTTTTTTTGAATCTTTCTTTTTCATTGGATCGTTATAAGGGGCTCGTGAATTCGATCTATGCCAAGGTTTCAGACGAAAAGGAAATAGGATCTTAATCTGAATACCGTCTGTTAACCAATCTTTTGGAAATTCTTTTTCTGATAATTGAACGCCATTATAGGTGCATTTAACATGAATTTCTCGATTCCAATCCTTAAAATCTTCGGACCATTCAGGAAATTGAAATAATAGCATACGGGCGATATTTTTAAATATTATCAATGAAGGCAATATAATATATTTTCTAAGAATCGATTGGGTTATTAATAAAAAACCTCTTATTACTTGAGCAAGTAAAATACTATCCCAGGCTTCCGCTATTTCTATACGTGCTTTCTCCTTTCTTTTGGCTTCTTCTTTTTTATCTTCTTCCTTTTTTTTCTCACTTTCTTCTGTGGTTTTCTCTTTAGAATCCGAAATTTTGAGTTCTGTGTTTGTCCACATACCATTTCTAAAAATTCGGTTTATACGTTCGGAAATATCAAAAGAAAAAAAAGGGGATTTGTTTATTCGGTCCAAAAAGAGGGGGGAATGCACGTCTGCCTCAAAGAATTTCCAAGTAACTATTTTACGTCTTTGAGCACGTACAGAGCCTTTGATTAGGTCTCGACGAAAATCTGGTTGTTGTGAATAACGTATCAAAGCAACTTCGTCTGGTTCATCAGTATCATCAGTTTCTTGGGTATTACTATAAGTATCAGTATTCTCTTGGTTATCAGTAAAAATAATTACACTTTTGTCTTTTCTTGAGCGAATCTGCATATTCTCTATCTCACCCTCCTCTCGTTCTTCCTCGTCTAGTTCCCAATCAGCAATTAATTTGTATGGCCAGTAAGGGATTTTTTTATGTATTTCTGTTAATGCAATAGATTTTTTTTTTATCGTTTTCTCGTTTGGAAGAGTTCTATCTGCATCAAATAAAAATTTTAAAACTTTTATTCTATCTTCTGAATCAATTCTTACTTGTTCATGTTTAGGAACTATAAAAGGTCTTTTAAAATTTAAACTTGATGTTGATTTTACAGCAAATTCATTGATTAAGTTCAATAAATAATCCATTTGCTTTGCGCATGCTTTTGTATCAAATGAATTTGGTTTCTGTTCAAATTCTAGGCGATTAATAATAAAAAGGATACTATGAATCTTATTTATCAAAAACTTTTCTATAGAATTTTTTCGAGAAATTTCCTTTTTAATTGAAAGTGAAAACAATTTTTTGATTCGTCCACGATAGGGTCCATTTATGAAAGGATCATATAGTTGGGGTAAATATTCTTTTTTAGTCTTATCATTACACAACCGAGTTCTTTTTTCGAGTACATTCAGAACAACGGATTCGTTAATGAGAGTTTGAGCTAAATTTTTATCGAGAGTTTTTACTCTATTTATAAAAAGTTTGCTTATATTTTTCTGTTTATGTTCATTGTTATAACTCCACT